GAAAATGATTACAAAGCACTACTAAAAAATGCTCTATTTTTCCATAGAAATATGTTCGCTCAAGAAAGGCTCCAGAGGATGTTGATCGTAAACGAGAGGCTTGTTTACCGAGAAAAACGAATATGGATTCGCATTCATATACATGAGAATTATATAGAAACAAGAATAATCTTTGATTCTCTTTTGAGAAAAAAAAAGGAATGGATTTCTTTGAACTAACGAGACTATTCGAATTACGATACTCGTGGATAAAAAATCTCAATAAATGCAAAGAGGGAGCATCTTGTATCCAGCAGTTAAGGGTTTGAACCAAGATTTCCAGATGGATAGGGTGGGGTATTAAGATATCTAACACATGATTTAAATGTGATAATTTGTCCTCGAAAAAGGGAAATATTGAATGAATAGATCGTAAATTATGAGATTTTGCTACTTCTTTTTCTTCCAGGCAAGATACTAATTGCAGGGAGAGTGGAATTTCCATAATGACTGCAAAGGCTTCTGATATGATTTGAGAATCCAAATTCTTGCTTTTCCTAACGAATCTATTTTGGTGAAAATCGTTACCCGAAATAATAAAATTAAAAGGGTTCTGTTGATGCATTCGAATAATTAAACGTTTCACAATTAGTGAACTAAATTTATTGTCATAACCTAAATTTTCCATCGATTCGTAAACAGTCGATCCATTTAAACCATGATTATAAGCAAGTACGTAGATAGACTCCTGAAAGAGAAGTGGATATAGGAAGTGTTTTTGTGGAGATCTATCCATTTCTAAATATCCTTGTAATTCCTTCATTTAATTTGAAATTCTACTTGAACCAAAGGAATGGGGGATTTATTGGGTTATCAAATGATACAATACATAGTGCGATACAGTCAAAACAAGGTATATAGTAAGAAAAAAAAAAAAAAAACAATGGATACCCCGGAGACAAGGAGACCAATCAACAGATACTCTCTTTTTCCATCCCATTTTTTTTTTCGTTCGAATTCCACGTTATAGTTCACAAAAGGATGACAAGAAATCATTTATTTTTGCAACCCGATCGCTCTTTTGACTTTGGAAAAATTTAGCTTTTTGTCAGTATACGGTTTCTTCTACACATTCGTCTTTACTCACTCCGTAATAGAGTTAATAATTAGGATTCATAAAAAAGGGAATGCATCATCCACTCGCAGGGGAACCTTTTCCCGCATCAGGTACTAATATATATTTTTAACGTCTAATTAGATCGGGAAATTATTCAAATTCATATTAATTAAATAAATAAAAAAAAAAGCTCGTTGCTTTTTCTTTCCCTATAATTGGAGCCATGGAGCTCTATCCATTTATTCACTTGACCCAAGGGTTAATTTTTTTAGTCCCGTTCCAAGAAAAGAAGCAAAGACAAGATTTTTTGCCCATCCGGTAAGGTAAGGATGAAGTATTCGAAGTATTCTCTGAGTTCCCCATTGATACGACATGCTATTTTTTCCATTCATTCCCGTTTTGGATCAGTCGTGGTCTTACAAACTCTACCAATGGTATGGACGAATTCGTTGCTTCATCCAAATGTGTAAAAGATCATAGTCGCACTTAAAAGCCGAGTACTCTACCATTGAGTTAGCAACCCGGATAAGATTGTAGATATGATCGGAATAAAAAAGAAATATAATATTAATATAATAATAATATAATTAATAATATTAATATAATAATAAAAATAAAATATATAAAATAGAATATAGAATATTAATATAAATTAATATAATTTTATAATTTAATATAATAATATTAATATAATATAATAATAATATAATATATATATATAAAACTTTTCTTCTTGTATCGCAGTGAATTTGGTGAACTCATCATTTAAATGAAGTAAATAAACAAACTTATGGACCGTGGAGAAATCGATTTATTTCTCCACGATCGAATTATATTTGTTCGATACAACATTGTCAATATGAATTGAATATTGATAAAACAAAAAAATCTCAAATTGATCAAACCATCAAACCTAAATAATTAAGTAAAGCACTTGTGTTGGATTGGCACTACATAGATAAGAAATTAAGTGTAAACGGGGGAATAAGTTAAGGAAGAAGTAGGAAAAAATATTGAATTTTTTTAATTTTTTTGAATATAGATACAGATACAATAAGCGGGATTGCCCCCTTTGTTTGTTAGTGGAGTACATCCAATAACAAAAAGTGCCCTATTGATGGTAATCCCGGCATTTCGTAGATCCAGTAATTTAATCTATTCACTCGAGATTTTTTTCTATCTGTCTTATATCAATTATAAATCAATTCAATATAGATAGGATTTTTTTTTTCGTTCTATAGCAATGGTGAATAGAGCAAGAAAAAAGGGGATCAGTGGAGAAACAATTACATAAAGCCAGATGCTAGGCACCCCTTTTTGATTCCATTAATTGGACTTTGTTTGATTAACTCGAAGTTCTTTAAAGACCTCCGCCTTCTTTGAAATATCGTGAACAGTTCCTGTAGGTTGAGCGCCCCTTTCAAGGAAATATAGAATAGCCGGAACATTTAAATAAGTTTGATTCTTTATCGGATCGTAAAAACCTACTTTACGAAGATCTCTTCCCTCTCTTCGGGATCGAACATCAATTGCAACGATTCGATAGATGACTCATTGGGATAGATGTATATGAAGAATCCCCCCCCCCCTAGAAACGTATAGGAGGTTTTCTCCTCATACGGCTCAAGAAAGAATGATTCGAATTTATGTATTATGTATATAGTGGCAAATGTATCCAAAAAATTTGGAATTAGACTATAACTATAAATTTGAGTCGTTTTTTGTTCTTCTCTCCTGAGAAGAAAAATATCATTCGTACTCATAACTCAAGTTAGGTAATTATCAAAGGCCTAGAGGGGAAATCCTTAAACATTTATTGAGCCGTCTCTAACCCATTTTTTTTATTTGTCTCACCTAGAATCTATTTCCACATTCTAATCTAGTTCGAGTTGTTGAAACAGTTGAAAAATGGCGTTTACTTGTTCCGGTATCCGTTATCTTTGCTTTGAATCATTGGGTTTAGACATTACTTCGGCGATTCTTAATCGTTTCAAAATGGCAGCAACATACCTTTTCTTATTTCTTTCTATTGAAAGAATCGTACGAATGATTGATTCCCCTACGATACAATTTTGGTCAAATATTTTTACCAATTCCGAACTATTTGACTTTTTGGGTTGAACCCCTTTCAAATTTTACCCTTTCGATTTCTATATCGAAGATATACTTACGTTACGAAGTTTTTCCAACCTATTGATTGGTACTAACCCTAGACTCGTCCCCTGATAAATGAATCAATACTTTATACTCGAGCTCCATCATGTACTATTTACAACCAATAAAATGGGTTTCCTAGTGTAACAGAACAAACTATGTCGAGCCAAGAGCATCTTCACAGATATATAAAATGGTGGATTCCTGCATCCACAACCGACCGTGTCCTTCAAGTCGCACGTTGCTTTCTACCACATCGTTTCAAACGAAGTTTTACCATAACATTCCTCTAATTTGGAACCGGTATGCCCGGTATGGAATTGATTCAATATGGAATCATGAATAATCATTGGCTTAATTGCTACCCAGCAGTCCACACCTTCCTTATCTTATATATATGCTTATATATATGATATATGATATATGCTTATATATATGCTTATATATATATATATGGAAATGGAAGGATAGGTATTTTTTTTTTTATTTTATCTGGAGAAGTCTCAGCAAGGATTTAACATGATCCTATATCATATGAATGAGACTTTCATTTTTCTTTCCATACTTTCTATAAAAAGTAAATAGATATATTCTATTTCTATTTTTTTTTTAGACATTATACACGTGTCATTGACACTCGATTGCGCTTGTAAGAATGTGAATCGATACGCTTGTGAGAAAGTCAATCAATAAGGAGTATATAATTCATAAAACAATGATTCGAAATCTGAAAGAAACAAAAAAAAATGGAATCACATTGTATCCAATATCCCACTGACTTTTATTAGGGGATTAGGGAAGATGGCTAAAAGTACCTCATCTTTTCTATGAGAGAATCAGTCTGGGACGGAAGGATTCGAACCTCCGAATAACGGGACCAAAACCCGGTGCCTTACCGCTTGGCCACGCCCCATTTAGATTTATATTGGACACAAATAAACACTAACATAGGTATTGGCTGTTCGTCAATTTCAGCCTAAATCCAATATCTATAGAATAGGCGTTGCTAAGATTCGTCATGTGTAGAATGTGTAGATGTAGAATCGAAATGAATTCATTGATCATTACATATAATTCAATTAAGATATTGTATGAAAGTATGATTCCTTCTATTCTGATTTAAAAATTGAATAAGATTTAAGAATTGAAGGATTTTTGATTGGGGGAGTTCCAAGAAAAAGGAAGATTTTTGGCAAACCTTCTCTTCTTTCTTTATTTTTCCCTTATATCACGATAAAAATGAAATTATCTCTAAAAACGAAATGTTTGGTATGCTTAATATCTTAAGTTTAATCTCTATCTGTCTTAATTCGGCCCTTCATTCGAGTAGCTTTTTATTCGCCAAATTGCCCGAGACTTATGCCTTTTTGAATCCAATCGTAGATGTTATGCCAGTCATACCCGTACTCTTTTTTCTCTTAGCCCTTGTTTGGCAAGCTGCTGTAAGTTTTCGATGAGATCTTTAATACTAAGAAAGATTCACGATTTCTTCGAAAAAAAAAAAAAATTTATAACAAAATTTATAAGAACAATTGATAAGATCAGATAAGTCCTACATTATGAACCCCCAATTCAAACATTGAAATTCTTTATGGGGAGCTGCGATGAATCTGAATCACCTCATTTCCACATTTTGACCCTCCAAGGGTCAAAGACCTTATTATGGTATGGTACCTCACAATATCTAGGTTGGGCATGATAAGCAAATTTTTATAACTAAGAGATGAATCAGAATCTTATTACAAATAAA